AATGTGTCCGAAGAAGAAGAGCAAAGCAAATGAAGCATGTCCAAAAGTAAACCAACCCCTTGGACTGCTACGAAAAACACCGTCGGATTTCAAAGTAGCACGATCTAATTCAAAAATTTCACCCAATTGAGCGCGTCTAGCATATTTTTTCACAGTCGCAGGGTCATTATAACTGACTCCATTGAGTTCGCCACCGTAGAACTCAACAGTTACACCGACTTGTTCGACACTATACTTCGATTCGGCTCTTCGAAAAGGAACATCCGCTCGAACAATCCCGGCTCCATCTACCAAAACGACCGGAAATGTTTCAAAAAAAGTGGGCATACGACGTACAAAAAGTTCACGACCTTCTTTATCTCTAAAGATAGGATGTCCTAACCATCCAACCGCTATTCCATCCCCGTTATCCATTGAACCCGCCCTGAATAATCCCCCTTTTGCCGGATTATTGCCGATGTAATCATAAAAGGCTAATTTTTCAGGAATTTTAGACCAAGCTTCTGATAAACTTTGATTTTCGGCTAACCCCGCACTAATTCGTCGATATATCTCTTGTTGGAAGTACCCCTGATCCCATTGATAACGAGTCGGTCCAAACAATTCGATCGGGGTAGTTGCTGAACCATACCACATAGTTCCGGCAACAACAAAAGCTGCAAAAAAGACAGCAGCGATACTACTGGAAAGGACAGTTTCGATATTACCCATGCGCAATCCCTTATATAGACGTTGGGGTGGTCGGACGCTAAGATGGAATAGGCCTGCTAATATGCCCAATGTCCCAGCCGCAATATGATGAGAGGCTATTCCTCCCGGAACAAAAGGATCGAAACCTTCCACGCCCCACGCTGGATTTACCGGTTGTACTTTTCCAGTTAGTCCATAAGGATCGGACACCCATATTCCCGGACCATACAAGCCTGTTACATGAAATGCACCAAAACCAAAGCAAGCCACCCCCGCGAGAAATAAATGAATTCCAAAGATCTTGGGCAAATCCAACGAAGGTTTTCCTGTACGTTCATCAGTAAATATTTCTAGATCCCAATACACCCAATGCCAGATAGCTGCTAAAAAGCACAAGCCCGAAAACACAATATGCGCTCCGGCAACACCTTCGTAACTCCAAATACCCGGAGATGTTATAGTCCCTCCTGTGATACCCCAGCCACCCCATGAATTGATTATTCCTAAACGCGTCATGAAGGGTATGACAAACATACCCTGTCTCCACATTGGATCCAGAACGGGGTCAGAAGGATCAAAAACTGCTAATTCATACAGAGCCATCGAACCGGCCCAACCAGCAACCAGAGCTGTATGCATTATATGAACAGCAAGCAACCGGCCGGGATCATTCAATACGATAGTATGAACACGATACCAAGGCAAACCCATGAAAATACCCCTTTATCAAAGAAAAAAGACACTACGCAACTTTATTGCATTGGACACGACTATACTCTGCCGATGTTACGTCCCCCGAGGAGAGGGCGATTAGTTCAGAGCAAGGGTTCATAATTTGTTTGATTCTATTAGCAATAATGGAACAATTCCGTTCGTAGGAAAAAAGAGAAGCAGATTTATTCTATACTCGATAAGTACCAATACGCAATGGGCCGCTTGATGCCTTTTCTATAAACGAATGTGACCATCCTTGTTCATGATTACAGGGGCCTAGTTCTAAGAATTTATCTTATTCATTCTGTCTTTCTTTATGCATTTTTGATAAAGAACAATATTATAAAAACAATAAAACCCTTCTTACGTTTTCACATCTAAAGTCTAGTATTTTTTTTTTTATTTTTTCTTTCGTTTAATGCCTGTTGGTGTGCCAAAAATACCTTATGATATTCCTGACGACGAAGACGAGGAAGCAACTTGGGTTGACTTATAGTGCGACTTGGCAGATCTATTGGGTCATATGGGCTTTCCCCCTTCTCTCCCCGATCAAGAGATCCTCTATTTCGCCCAAAAAAGATGAATTGGATCATCAAAAATTTGGAGCGTGAAGTGCAATTAGATCCTTTTTTTAAGGGGATTCAAATTACTATTATCAATTCAAATAATTTATGGCTGGCTCGGTTGGACTAAGAAATTGAAATATCCAGACTTCGTTTAAAAAAACCAATTGGTAATATATCTACCATTACTCCTTATAAAGGGATTCCTCTTTCTAAAGAAATCTTCTTTGGAAATAGAAGTTATTTTAAACTGTTCTCTTAATCAATCGAGTAATATGTATAAAGACCTCAAATATTTGCCAGACTGTACGGATTGAGAAAAAAGAAGTGGTAAGGGGAGTATTTGTCCTATATGTGCAAATCGAAGGCGGGCAGATCTTTACCCGAAGTAGAGTATAAACCTAAAAAGAGTAAGATAAAAGAGGCCCAGTTTGGAACAAGAAAATGACATCGTGATTTGGATTGGATCGCGATGAAAGAATACATCAATGAAAAGTGAATTCGATCCGTTTAATGAATTCTTTTTTCTAAGGAAAGGAATCAAAACTCATCTTTATTGAAAAATCGAAGAAAAATTAAGAGTCAGTAAAGAGCATGCTCTGAAATCCGAAAGGGGATTGGAATATACACATTGATTTTTTTGCAAATTTTTTTGAACCGTATGCGCCAAACGGCGCCTGTACGGTTCCTACGGAATACAATTTTAACCTAATCGACCGACTTTATCGAGAAAGAGCACTTTTTTTATTCAAAGACCTTAGTCCCGAGACGGCAAATCACATTGTCGGTCTTATGATATTTCTGAATATCGACGATTGTAACCAAGAGCAATTTTTATTTATAAACTCTACGGGTGGAGGAGTAATGCATGGGCTAGCTGTTCATAATGCGATAAATTTTGTGCTACCAGATGTACATACACTCTGCCTGGGAGTAGCCGCTTCAATGGCAGCTTTTGTCCTGGCCGGAGGCTCACAGACTAAACGTATAGCATTCCCTAACGCTTGGCGCCAATGAGGTTTTATTTGAAAGAAAAAAGACGACTATGCCTTCGCCATATGAAAAATGAATCTCCATATGAAATATGAATAAAAAAGTAATAATAGCATGGCACTTTGAATTCGATATACAAAAGTTTTTTTCAAAGCATTAGATTTTTTATCGAGAGAGTAGTATGAGATAAAAGGTATTTCCGATGTGTTCTTATCTATCGGCAGTGCAGTTCAGCGTCACAAACTTTTTTTCACACGGCAGATCTCTTAATAATATTTATGTTCTGAACTAGTGAAAAAAATTCTTTTTTCCTTAGGTTATTTAATCAAATAAAAAGCAACTTTGGGATTGCTTAATCATAGACAAAAAAGAAATATAGAAAGCAACGGAGCCATCATAGTAGTTTTTAACTCCCACGAAAGGAAGGGTGGTAATTTGATCATTTTGCGATCGGGGTCTAATCAATCCTATTTTTCTCTTTCGTTGGAGGGGCGTAAGGATCAATTTTATTCTAGAGCCGTATGCAATGCATAGAAAGATGCCTGTACGGTTGTTCAATTCTATCTTTTTTCGTGCTATTCTTTTCTCTTTCTTTTATCTTCCCTTCATCATGTGCAATAGAAAAACTTTTGATTTTGTTATATCATCAGGGTAATGATCCACCAACCTACTAGTACTTTTATTCAAGGCTACATGGAAGAGGTAATCACGGACACAGATTTGGTGCTAAAACTACGTGAAGAGATCACAAACTTTTTTGTACAAAGATCGCACAAACCTTTCTGGATGGTCTTCGAAGACATGGAAAGAGATGTTTTTCTGTCACCAGAAGAAGCCAAAGCTTATGGAATTGTTGATTCTGTAGGACTTGAAGGGCTTCAATGGCGTGAAGGGCGTAAATGATACTAGCCTGTATTTCGCGCAAATCCCTAATTTGAGATTACCGCTACCGACCGAGTTGACTCGAAATACTCCGGTTAGGATGGATCTAAACCATCCAATTATATCTATATCTATGATTCAACATGCCAACTATTAAACAACTTATTAGAAAGACAAGACAGCCAATCAGAAATGTTACAAAATCGCCCGCTCTTAAGAGATGCCCTCAACGTCGAGGAACGTGTACTAGGTTGTATGTGCGACTCGTTCAGATCATGAGCTAGAACAAAGGAAAGCGAACAAGTTTCCAGTATCAAAGGTCAGTACCGGTGAATAGGCTGGAACGAAAAAATGAACTCTATTTACTATCTAAAAAACGAAAATGGATCATAGGCCTTTCATTGTGTAGGAAATTTATGGTTTCCCTTGGTGTAAATTCAATCACCTCAATTTAAGAATTCTCCATTGGTAGCAAATGCTTATCCATTAAGCGGAGGAACTCTTGGTTTCAATTTCAAAGATTAGGCCACCCTCTTGCAAGAACGGACTAACAGGGTCAGCTATCCAGCCAACCCTCATAATTAAATACCGTTACTGTATAGGTAGATCTCGTTGTGAAGACCTAGTTACTGGATAATTCATGGGTAGAGCTAAAGAATGTGAACTATACAAGTTCCCAATAGCATTAATTAAATGAAGTTAAAGGCTCCGGTGTATAGAGAAGACCTCACCGTTTAAGAAGTAACCATAGAAACGATGGAATCCACTATTGCTTTAGAATTTATATTTCTTATTATCTTTTTAATACCTAGTAGAATCCAATTTCAAATTGTGAGGTAAAACAAAGGTCTCGAAAAAATAAAAAATCGTGGTCGGGAAGGTTATCGTAGCCAAAGCCATTGGAATTTTGAGTTTATACATTGGAAAAACTCATTGGGTTATTAATAGACTAGGAAGGGGGAAAAAGAATAACTGCAAGAACGGAAATCAATTAGTTATTCGACAAAGTTTGATTTATGCATATTCAATGACCAGAACTAGACGGGGATATATAGCTCGGAGACGTAGAAGAAAAGCACATTCATTTATATCAAGCTTTCGGGGAGGTCTTTTAAAGACTCAACAAGACATAAGAGCTTTGGCTTCGTCTCATCGGGATAGGAATGGGCAAAAAAGAAATTTTCGTCGTTTGTGGATCACTCGAATCAATTCAGTAATTCGTGACGGATGGGTATATTATACCTATAGTAAATTCGTCCACGATCTATACAAGAGACAGTTGCTTCTTAATCGTAAAATACTTGCGCAAATAGCTATAGCAAATAAAAACTGTCTTTATCTAATTTCCAATGAAATCATAAAAAAAGTAAATTGGAAGGAATCTGCCGGAGTAATTTAAACGGAGTTCCCCGGAGAATGACCTCCGGGAAAGTAGAGTCAAAATGAATCAAAAAAGAAATAGGACTCAACACTTTCAATCAACAATTTGGAGTTTGACTTCTGAATCCGATTTTTGATTTGTTTTTGTCTTACGAAACGAGAAGCAAAGCCGGTCCGGATTGTCGGATTTTTGCACAAAGCATCAATCTGCGTTTGAGTTCGGGTGTGAATTTTCATTCAAGTGACGAAAGAGTAAGCCTATTTTTTTTGTCTCTCACGTTCGCCTTCTATTTCTTTGTGTCTCTCACAGTCGACTTATATTTTTTTCCGTCTGACTTATATTTCTTTCTGTCTGACTTATATTTCTTTCTGTCTGACTTATGTTTCTTTCGGACTCTCGCGGTCGACTTGTTTCTTTCACCTTGTTTCTCATTAGTAATAAAAGGTAACGAAGATAAAATACGAGCTTGTTTTATAGCAAGAGTCATTAATCGTTGTTGTTTCAAGGTCAATTTATTTACTCGTCTAGATAATATTTTTCCTTGCTCACTAATAAATCGACCAATTAAACTCATGTTTCTATAATCAATTCGATCCCCCGATTGGATCGGGGGCAAACGCCTACGAAAAGATCGCTTGGATTTAAGCAAAGGTCGCTTGGATTTAAGCAAAGGTCGCTTGGATTTATCCATGGTTTGTTTAATTTATTTCTTTAAACCGAAAATCCTATTTCGGTTGGATCTAGAAAATGAATTAGAATACATAAAAACAATAGGATTTTCTTTCTATTCAAATTATCTTAGCGATAATTAGCATAGCATTTTTCCTCCTCCTCGGGAGGGTGCAAGTGCTCGGTTCGAGCTATTTCGTTATCTCCCCATGAATAGTATGTTTGTAACAATATGGACAGAATTTTCTCAATTCCAATCGATTAGGCGTATTGTGCCGATTCTTTTGAGTCATATATCTGGAAATGCCTTTTGATGCCTTATTAACAACCTTTCGAACACAAGTAGTACATTCTAAAATAACTGTTATTCGGATATCCTTACCCTTGGCCATGAACCTCCTTTGGATTTTTTATTTACTCAACGCTTTTCCTTTCGATTCGAAATGAAGAAGAAAGAAAAAGTAGAAGTTGCTAACTTGAACTCACATTATGAAAAATTTTGCTACAATCAATATATTCAAATAAGATCCAAAGATTTCGAAACGATATTTAAAATCACAGTACACGATTTCGTTTAAGTATCTTGTATAATACTCTTCGCTAGACCCACATTTTATAGTCTACTTCCATTCCTCTATTATTCTATTATTCAAATTTGAATCCGAATCCCACAGCCGTTGAATCCACTTTTCTTCTTTCTCTTTCCTCCCTTATTCTAAAAATCAGAAAAAATAGAGAAAAGAGAAATAGAGAAAAGAAAAATAGAGGGGGAGACTTGATTAGTGACCGATATTTCATTGTAGTTCTAATCTTCTTTATTCCTTTCCACGTCACTAACTAGAATGAAAAAAAGGGGAATGTCAACGCATCCGGGAAAAAACGATTAATCTCTATCAATAGACCTGCTAAAGACGCGAACCATAGCGCACTTAGTACCGGTGCCACGGAAAGATATGTTTTTAGATCTCGCATTGAAAACCCCCTTCATTTTATTGTAATACATAATGATAATACATATATGATCAGATGCATAGGTAGTTAACGACCACTTTTAATTGTACTAGAATTGTCCGCGGAATTTCGAATTCAAATTGACATGTACAATGATCCCGTAACTATTTCCATATTTTTCTTAAAAGATAAGATAAAAACGTCCTTTTCGTCTCGAGTATTCCCCAAAAATAGTCATTGAATTTTCCGACAGATTCGGTTCCATTTTTCAAATGGATAAAAATTTTTTATGAATCTTAATGCATATTATATGTTAAATGAGACCAAAAGGACGAAATGGACAGATAAATTCTATATATATAGAATCGATAGACGAAAAAACGATGTGGAAAACAAGATAGGAATTCTCTACAATGACACTGGAGACTAATTGAAGGGATGTAGCGCAGCTTGGTAGCGCGTTTGTTTTGGGTACAAAATGTCACAGGTTCAAATCCTGTCATCCCTACCTATAACTGCTCGAGAGAGCAGTAACGGGGGATTCGGTGAAATCAAGTCAAATTGGACAGATATAATCTTTCATTCTTATGATCCTATGTATAGTCTATCCATGATGTATTGAACTTACAAAAAGAATCCAACCCCTTTCTTTCCAGT